TTCCTTGGAAAGTACTTTCCCGGCGAAATGAAAAAACAATTTTTTTTTGCAACCTAAACCTAACCTAGTATACTTATATCTGAATGTATAAATATAAATACACATATGAATCTACTTCTATGGAATATTCTATTCCTTTACTAGAAATCACAAGATCATTCATTAGGATTAAAAAGATCCATTGCTATATCTTATCCATATTTAGTCATTCCGACGTATCTTGTATCTTTCTTTTACTAGCTTTATTAGTTTTATTCTATACCGTTTTATCCCTATGAGATACCATACAATGATTTGATTTTAGAAAGAAAGGGTATAATGAAACTCTTGATTGGATCTTTTCATGGGAACACGATCTATTTTATTTGATTGATGGATCCAACAACTAATTTTAATGAATTAAAAAAGGGAGTGATCTTATTCAAAACGCCTCGTGATCTTCAACCAATTTTGTGCTTCAATATAATTACCTGGACTAAGCGCTATAGCTTGTTTCCAATACTCAGCAGCTTGATCGGACCAAGCCTCCGCAATTTCGGAATCACCTTGTAGAATGGCCTGTTCTCCCCGGTCGGAATAGGTAGCTCCTTCCCTTAGAACCGTACTTGAGAGTTTCCTACCTCATACGGCTCGATCTTTTTGCTTGTGCCCCGTCTTAATCTACCTTATGTTAATTGAATTAGATTTGTCATAAAAGTATCCCATTTTGTTGGGTTAGCCAGAAGAAGTTAATTACATAAGTTTAAAACTCTAATTTTTTGATCAATAAAAAGCTTTATCTTTTCTCCCACCTTCAGAGGAATGAAGTATGGATCGACCCTATATCCTATATATAATAGTGTTAAAATATAGTGTTCGAATTCTCTGAAAGGTAACTATCTCGATTGCATATATGCAATTTATATAATATAGATATAGAATTTTTGAAAAAGACTTTCTTCCCCAATATCCTAATATAATATAAGAAAAAAGAACTTACGATCTTTGGGATCTGATGCTACACCGCTGCTCAATACCTTAGTGGATCAACTCTATTACATAATTTGATTCCTAACTTTTATCCTGTATCACGGGATAAGTAAGCAAAGCAGTTCTTAACTCTATCGACCAAATAGCTTGCTAATTGATCTTTACGGTGCTTTCTCTATCAATTCAATCCTTTATCCATGGAGTATATAGGCTTTATCCATTTCTTCTTAATTTTGGTTCTCGTGAAGTATCTTTACTTGCTACAGCTGATAAAAACCGTTGCTTTAGACGACGCATATGTAGAAAGCCTATTTCATTCTAGTATTTATTAGTTAATTGGATCTTTTTTCCTTCTTTCTATAGTAGAGATAGTCGCACGTAATGACAGATCACGGCCATATTATTAAAAGCTTGTGGTAAGAATGGGTTTCGTTCCAGTGCCCGGAAATAATATTCCAAAGCCCTTGTATGCTCTCCGTTGCTTGTGTGTATAAGTCCTATGTTATAGAGTATATAACTTCGATCATAGGGATCAATTTCTGGTCGCGTAGCTTCATAATAATTTTGTAAAGCTTCCGCATAATTTCCTTCGGATTGAGCCAACATCCGTTACGGTCGTTCATTCTATTTAAAGAATCTCCGTTCCAGAACCGTACGTGAGATTTTCATTTCATATGGCTCCTCCCTTCTTTCTGCGCATAGTACTAAGGGAAATAATCCATGAAATGAAAATTTTACTATTCTACTGAAAGGAGCTAGTATTTTTACAAGAAATCTCTAACCAGCCTTCCTGCAAGAGGTTTTTTATTAACACCAACTGTATTAGTACTAAATGGAAACGGTAACTCCAACAATTTCTTTGTCCCCAACGCCCCTATTTTCAGGAATTAGTCACTTCAACGATCTTTGATGGTTATACGGATACCCAAAGTACGAACGAGATGGATGTTTGTTGTCCCAACCATTCTTGTTAGCCCCGATACCGATAAGGAAAAGGATAAGGTCATTTATAACAAAGTTTTCATGTTGTTGATTCCTAGGTGTAGTGCTTCTTCCCCTATGCTGCCTATTGGTACTGGTGGAGTAGGATTGACTCGCAATACGGAACCCATAGGTGTAACCTTTCGCTAAATACTAAAATCAACAATTGAAGCATCCGAGGCTGCATCAATCGAGGATACACGACAGAAGGAATTGTTCTATCTACAAACTTCACCTTCACTAAGCGTGGGTTTATTTTTAATAATTTGGTTTTTTCTATCTCGAACCATGTCTCTTTTCTTTCTCGTAATACTGGACCTAAAAAAAAAAAGAATCAAATCGCACCATCTCTGTAATAGGTAAATGCCTTTTTTTCTCCGGAAGTTGTCGGAATTATTCGTAATAAGATATTGGCTACAATTGAAGAGGTCTTATCAATAAAATTTGCATTTATCTGAGATCTTGGCATAATTAACAATCCATTCTATAATTCTTTTCATTACCTTTAGGGTAAGGGGAAAATGATCCCGCAAACTAAAGGAATTGTATAGTACGAAATAACATAAAATAAAAACAGACTAATTAAAAAAAAAAAAAGATGTGGACCTTTTGTTTGGATTGGACAAGGAGAGATATTAAATATTGAAATCAGATTCGATTTCATTCGAATTTCGTAGTATAACAATGAACGGAACTATAACAATTTCATCTAAGTTGAATAACCAAGGATTTTACTGCGGATTCTGATAATTCGAGAAGTTTTTATTTGGTTATGATCCAAAGAAGAAACGAAAAACAAAACGAAATCATTTTTCTATAAAAAAATGGATTAGACTAAGGTAAGTATCCGTTTTGTTTTTTGTTTGCATAACATGCATACGCCATGTCATACAATTTAAATAAAAAAATACACGGGACGATTCAATAATTTGTATTAGATCTATGGGATAGCTAATGAGCTAAATTTTTGTTGAGAAATAGAAAATTTTATTTGATTTGAAAGGAATTTTTCCTATGGAACTATTCATCCATCGCACTTGTATTGCAATAATATGAATGACTCACTATTCACTATTCGCTCGGTTTCTGGTCAATAATAAGATTATGTAGGAGAGATGGCCGAGTGGTTCAAGGCGTAGCATTGGAACTGCTATGTAGACTTTTGTTTACCGAGGGTTCGAATCCCTCTCTTTCCGTTTATCTTAATTCACCAACGTTACTGAATCAAATCAAATCAAATAACAATTGATACCGTCATATCAACAAGAGGACCCTTATTTGATATAAATTATCGATTCCTAATCACATTACTGTGATACATAAAATACAAATATCGGAAAAAGAAAGAGCAAAAAATATTACCGCTTGTCCGTTTGTGATAGGTGAATAATAAAAATTCGGACCAAGGCCCTTAGATCTATTTATTTTTATTTCGGCGAAAACAGACAAAATTCTATAAAATTTTCTTTGTTATTTTTGTGAGGTTTAAGTCTGACGGGAATAATATTCTACGACTAACAACTCATTTATTTTCAAACCAATCCATTTACTATCTACTATTTGATTTACTACTCCTTTATATTGGAATGAGTCAAAAGTCAAATGTTTTGGCAATTCCTCGTGGGGGGATAAAGAAATATAATTTTGAATCAGAGCTTTCGATCTTTGTTTATTCTTCGTAGTAATAATATCTCTCGGTTTACAACGATAACTTGGTATATCCACTATACCACCATTAACTAAAATATGTCTATGGTTAACTAATTGCCTAGCTCCAGGAATCGTCGAAGCTATACCCAATCGGAAAAGGATATTATCCAAACGCATCTCAAGTAATTGTAGTAAAACCTGACCGGTCGACCCTTTGGCTTTTCCAGCGATATGCACATATCTAAGTAATTGTCGTTCTGTCAGACCATAATGAAACCGCAATTTCTGTTTTTCTTCTAGACGAATACGATATTGCGATCTTTTACCAGAACGCAATTGATTTTTAGGATCACTTCCAGATCTAGGTCTTTTACTAGTTAGTCCTGGTAAAGTCCCCAGACGACGTATTTTTTTGAAACGAGGTCCTCGGTAACGAGACATAAAGACTCCTTTTTTTATTTTATTGAAATTTCATTGTTTAAGAATAAACAAAAATGAAAACAGAACTCTAAATTAAGACTGAACTAAAGGATAAACAAAGCAAAGCTAAATTTATTGAAATACTACAAAGTAGAATAAAAGAAATTGTATCACTATCCGTATTTTTGGTATATATATGTATATTATATATAATTTCTATATTCTATATATAATTATTAATTATAATTTTTTGTATATATAGGAAGTTGTGGCTCCTTTTTATAATTTGTTCTTTTATGATTTGTTCTGTAGAAAGAGATCTAATTCTTCCAATATGTTGTTTTTTATAGTTGCAAGTTACCACGACATAATAGATGGATCAGTGATTCAACATTTTGAGAAAATGGGGAGAGAGACTCTCAATCACGTAAAAAATCGATAGAAAAAAGCCGGCTATCGGAGTCGAACCGATGACCATCGCATTACAAATGCGATGCTCTAACCTCTGAGCTAAGCGGGCTCACATATCACATACACATATCACATAACATAAGAGAAAAATAGTATATAGAAATCGAGGAAACTACCAGATTAAATCTATTAGCCAATCTTAGCTTAGCTATTTATTTTAATTTTATACTAACTATATTTATAGTTAATATGAACTACAACCATATAGTTGTATATAGTTCATATTTTATTAACTATTATAGAACTAACTATATCTAAATCTAACGATATAGATAGAATAGTTAGAATATAATATATAGAACTATTTCTAACTATAATGTATAACATAATTTATTTACATATATATGTATGTATTTTTTTTTTCATTTTCCATATAATTTCTATATTAGATAGATTTTCGATATATAGTCCTTCTATTTATATATATATATCTTCATATCCTTCTATTATATATATAATAATATAAAAATAAAAAAAATGATATAAAAAAAATGGAATTTTACTTATTT